CTAAAAATAGGATGCCCTAACCAACCAACAGCTATTCCATCCCCGTTGTCCATTGATCCTGCTCTGAACAACCCCCCTTTTGCCGGATTATTCCCGATGTAATCATAAAAAGCTAATTTGTCGGGAATTTTAGACCAAGCTTCTGATAAACTTTGATTTTGAGCTAATCCAGCGCCAACTCTTCGATATATTTCTTGCTGGAAATATCCCTGATCCCATTGATACCGGGTGGGACCAAATAATTCGATAGGGGTAGTTGCTGAACCATACCACATAGTTCCCGCAACAACAAAAGCGGCAAAAAAGACAGCAGCGATACTACTGGAAAGCACGGTTTCAATATTTCCCATACGTAATCCTTTATACAGACGTTGGGGTGGACGGACACTAAGATGAAATAGGCCTGCTAATATGCCTAAAGTGCCCGCTGCAATATGATGAGAAGCTATTCCTCCCGGAATAAAAGGATCAAAACCTTCTACCCCCCACGCCGGATTTACAGGTTGTACCTTTCCGGTTAGTCCATAAGGATCGGACACCCATATTCCAGGACCGTACAATCCTGTTACATGAAATGCGCCAAAACCAAAACAAGCCAACCCTGAAAGAAATAAATGAATTCCAAAAATCTTGGGCAAATCCAAAGAGGGTTTTCCTGTACGTTCATCACAAAATATTTCTAAATCCCAATACACCCAATGCCAGATAGCCGCTAAGAAGCACAACCCAGAAAACACAATATGTGCACCGGCCACACCTTCGTAACTCCAAATACCCGGATTCGTTATAGTTCCCCCTGTAATACTCCAACCGCCCCATGAATTGGTTATTCCTAAACGAGTCATAAACGGTATAACGAACATACCTTGTCTCCACATTGGATCAAGAACGGGATCAGAGGGATCAAAAACTGCTAATTCATATAGAGCCATCGAACCAGCCCAACCAGCAACTAAGGCTGTATGCATTATATGGACAGAAAGCAAACGGCCGGGATCATTCAATACGACGGTATGAACACGATACCAAGGTAAACCCATGGAAATACCTCTTTATCAACGAAAAATAGACACTATGTAACTTTATTGCATTAGCAAAAACTATGCTATGAACCTCCCCTTTTTGGAATTATCTTCAAGAAAGGAGTAATATCTGTTCTATTCTTTTTTTTTAGTAAAAACGGAACAATTTGATTCCTAGTAAGAAAGAGAAGCAGATCTATTCTATACCCGATAAGGAACAATACGCAATGGGGTTAATCCCATTTTCGATCAACAAATGCATCTATATTTAGGAATCATTCAAAAGAACTATTCGGAATCGTAAACATTTTGATCGATTTATGACTCAAATATGATAAAAGACAATATTATTAAGCCAATAAACGCATTGTTACGCTTCCATATCAAAGTCCAATATAGTACTTAATTCTTTTTTCTTTCATTTTATGCCTATTGGTGTTCCAAAAGTACCTTTTCGAAGTCCTGGAGAGGAAGATGCCTCTTGGGTTGACGTATAGTGCGACTTGTCAGATATATTGAGTCATATGGGATTTCCCCCGTTCTCTCCCCCGATTGAGATATCCTATGTTTCGGCCAAAAAAGATTGAATTACCAATAATTTGGAACGTGAAATGCAATTCGATTTGAGGGATATTCAAATTCATATTAGCAATTAGAATAATTTATGGTTGAATTTTTTGGAACACTAAAATGAAGTTTTCATAAGTAAAGTATTAAGGCTCCCTTTAGAAAAAAACATTTTTAATTTCTTTTTTATTTATTACTATGTATACCCATAGATAATAAAAGATTATTATTGAATAATATTCAATATATTTGAGAGTAATAGTAATCTCAAACTTTTCACTTTAAACGAATCCAGCGAGGAAAGAAATAAATACATGTTTAATATTTTGCATTGATAGAAGATATGAAATCAATTGAAAAAAAAATGAAGTTGTAAAAAAAAGACGTAATATTATTGGCATTTGTCCTATATGTGCAAATCAAAATTGGGCAGATTTTTACTCGGAGTAGAGCATAAACCTAAAAGAATTGAAAAGACCTTTTCAGGAACAAGAAAAGAACATCGTGATGAAAATGAAATCGCGAAGAAGCAATGCATCAATGATAAGTTAATTCGATATGTTTAATCTTAATGTATTTTTTTTTGAGAGGGAAGGGGCACAAAACGAACTCATTTCGTTCTTGAAAAAATGAAGAAAATTCGTTTCATTAATATACGAAATTTTCTAATTTCTTAGAATTAAGAAACCGCTCTCAAAACTAAACTAAATAAATAATATATATATAAATAGTTTAATTTTAAAAAGAAAGAGGGCTGGAATCTACACATTGAGTCGTTTTTTCTCAATTTTTGTTGAACCGTATGCATCAAAAGGTGCATGTACGGCTCTTACGGGATACAAATTTGATCCTAATCAACCGACTTTATCGAGAAAGATTACTTTTTTTAGGCCAAGAGGTTGATAGCGAGATCTCGAATCAACTGATTGGTCTTATGGTTTATTTGAGTATAGAGAATGATAACAAGGATTTGTATTTGTTTATAAACTCTCCTGGCGGATGGGTAATCCCGGGGGTCGCTATTTATGATACTATGCAATTTGTTCAACCTGATGTGCATACAATATGCATGGGATTAGCGGCTTCAATGGGATCTTTTATACTCGTCGGTGGAGAGATTACCAAACGTCTAGCATTCCCTCACGCTTGGCGCCAATGAATTTTTTACGAAAAAAAGACTATGCATGAAATTAGGAAAATTAAGTAATAATAGCATGGCACATCGAATTCGATATACGAATTTTTTTTTTTCAAAACATTCAATTATATATCGAAAGAGTAGTATGAAATTAGTAGGAAGGGTCTTCCCCATTTTATCTTCGCTATTGTCGGGACCCATTTTAGCGTCACAAACCTTTTTTTTATTTTCCCACCGAAGACTTTTTTAAAATTCCGATATTTATATTTATTGATATACTTATGAATTTATTGATATACTTATGAATATACTTTTAAAAGAGTAAAAATAAAATAAATCAAAACTTTGGGATTGCTGAATCACAGAGGAGATAAATATAGAAAGCAACGGAGCCATCATAGTATTTTGGTAACTACTCTGAAATCGGAAAGGAAGGATGGTAATTGGATCGTTTGACGATGTCAATCCGATAAACCTTATAATTTCTATATATTTTCTATCTTTTTAATTGATGATTCTTTGATGGAAGGTCAAACTGAATTCCATTCTAGAGCCGTATGCAATGCCTAAAGGATGCCCGTACGGTTGTTCTATACTTTCTTTTTTTCTTTATCTCTTTCCATCTCATAATCGAGATAGAAGAACCTTTTGTTCCATCATCAGGGTAATGATACATCAACCTGCGAGTTCTTTTTATGAGGCACAAACGGGAGAATTTATCCTAGAAGCAGAAGAACTACTCAAATTGCGAGAAACCATTACAAGGGTTTATGTACAAAGAACGGACAAACCCTTATGGGTTGTATCCGAAGATATGGAAAGGGATGTTTTTATGTCAGCAACGGAAGCCCAAGCTCATGGAATTGTTGATCTTGTAGCAGTTGAATAAAAAATAAAAATAGCATCAAAATTGCAGTAGGGGGAATAAGTTTCAATAAATCGACAATTTTGATTTCTTTATTTAGTTATTACCGGATTCAATAATATCTTATTCATCCATTCCATGGGAAAGTAATTCATAATTAGCCGGTTAGGATCAATCTAAACCAACCCATTCATTATGGATCCGATTCAACATGCCAACTATTAAACAACTTATTAGAAACACAAGACAGCCAATCCGAAATGTCACGAAATCCCCCGCTCTTGGGGGATGCCCTCAGCGACGAGGAACATGTACTAGGGTGTATGCGCGACTCGTTCAGATCATTTCTAATAGAAAGAAGGAACCCCCTTTTCCAGTATCAAAGATCAGTACTATTTTTTAATTTAAATTAAAATAGAAGAAAAGGGGAAATCGAAGAAAGAAGTACGTACGTTCACTATATCAAACTAAAAAAGATCTATTGGATTATTCCATTGGATATGAAATTTATGGTTTGCATTGGTGCAAATTGAATTCACTCCATTTTCAAAATTGAAGATGATAAAAAATTCCTCATTGGTAACGAATGTTTATCCATTAAGCGAGCAACTATTATTTTGAAAACCCAATTTGACTATGAAAAACGGACTAAGAGGGTCAGCTACCCCAGCAAATCTTCATAATTAAATATCGTTACTGTATAAGTAGATCTCATTGTGAAAGACTTTTCACTAGATCATGGGTAGAGCAAAAGAATGTGAACTGTACAAGTTAGCAATAATATTCATGAAATGAAGTCGAAGTAAAGGACTCCGGTGTATAGAGAGGACCTCACCGTTTTAGAAAGAACCATAGAAACGATGGAACCCACGATTTCCCTTTTATATATATAGGCATTCAACTCAAAATAATAAATTGTATCGATACTAGGTATCAAAAAACGAAAACAGAAAAAATATTCTATTAAAAGAAATTCAAATAAATAGAAATGAATAGGAATAAATAAATCGTGGGCGGGAAGGTTATAGTAGCAAAAGTCATTGGAATTCTTATTTTATACATTGGAAGAATGCGTGTTGTTATTACTAAACTAGTAAATTGGAAAAGAATAACTGAAAGAAAGGAAATCCATTAGTTATTCATTAAGGTTTCATTTATTCAATGACCAGAATTACACGAGGATATATAGCTCGTAGACGTCGAACAAAAATTCGTTTATTTGCGTCAAGCTTTCGTGGAGCTCATTCGAGACTTACTCGAACAATTATACAACAGAAAATCAGAGCTTTGGTTTCGTCTCATCGAGATAGAGATAAGCGAAAGAGGGATTTTCGTCGTTTGTGGATCGCTCGGATAAATGCAGTAATTCGTAAGAATTTTTTATCCTATAGTTATAGTCATTTTCTACACAATCTGGACAAGAACCGGTTGCTTTTTAATCGTAAAATAGTTGCACAAATAGCTATATTAAATAGGAATTGTCTTTATATGATTTCTAATTCGATCAAAAATAAATAAATTCTTCAATTTTAAGGAAAAATTGGAATTGTAAGTTCGACTATTGAAAATGCCATTTTCTGGAGAATGAACTCCGGGAAAGTAGAATAAAAATTAGTATGATAAAGATAAAGTCGCCCAAAATGAAATGAGCAACCAAACACGTCCAATAAATATCCAATACAAAAAGATTGCTTCTTCGCCGATTCTTGTTTTTTTTTTTACGATAAGTAGGAGAAATCCAATCTAATCTTGATTGGATTCTCGAATAAAACATCAAACTCTATTTCAGTTGTCGAATTTGAATTTGGATTCAAATTGAAGAGGAAAGTAAGCCTACTTTTTTTATTTATTCCGGATTCTAAGACCATTAGCTCTGGCAGTCGATTCACTTCTTTCAAATTGTTTATCATTATTGAGAAAGGGTAATAAAGATAAAATACGAGCTTGTTTTATAGCAATAGTAATTAATCGTTGTTGTTTTAAGGTCAATCTATTCACCCGTCTGGATAATATTTTTCCTTGTTCACTAATAAATCGACTAATTAAACTCATGTTTCTATAATCAATTCGATCCCCCGATTGGATCGGGGGCAAACGCCTACGAAAAGATCGTTTGGATTTCCGAAAGAGTCGCTTGGATTTTTCCATACTTTGTTTATTCCTTATCTCGAAAATACTATTTCAATCCGATCCAAAATAATTTTGAATTAAAAAAAAGATTGGTTTTTTTTTATTTTGAGTTAATTCAATTCTGTTAACTAAACTATTAAAATCTAGAATAATAGGGTCTCGCGAATAGAGAATATGTCCTTTTTTTGTTCCTGATATAAGAGTGATACACAAATAAAAATAACTTGGAGTTGGTTTATTTCTTTATCTCCCCGTGAATCGTATGTTTGTAACAATAGGGACAGAATTTTCTCAATTCCAAGCGACTCGGCGTATTGTGTCGATTCTTTTGAGTAATATATCTGGAAATCCCTCTTGATTCCTTATTAAGTCCGTTTCGAAGACAATTGCTACATTCCAAAATAACTGTTACTCGAGCATCTTTTCCCTTGGCCATGACCCTCCTTTAGTTTGAGTTTTTGATTCAATCAATTCTTCTTATTTGCTACTCTTGAAGTAACTAGCAAAAAGAAAAATAAATAAAAAAAAGTTGCTAAGTTGAAATTATGAAAGATTTCGTTCCAATCACAATACAATATACAATATAATAGAGTAAGAAATATTATATTAAATAGAATTTAATATTAATTTTTCAAGTTTAAGTGGAAGAAGGAATTCAAACTCTATTGAATTTAGCTATATTGAATTCGATTCGAAGTATAGTATATAGTACACTATTTCACTTTCCTATCTTGTATTCCAGTTTTTTCATAGACCCCTTTCTGTTCTCACTCTATTTTTTAGAAATCGAATTGAACGCTGAGCTCAAATTTAGCCGAGGTTGAATTCATTTTTTTTCTATCTTTCCTCCTTTCTTTATTTTGTCTCTAAGTATCTAATTGAATTTTGAATAATTCAAAAAAGAGGGGAAGGGATTAGTCATAGATTTTTTGATTATATCTCTAATCTTCTTCACCCCTTCCCATGTTACTAACTAAACTAGTATGAAAAAAAAGGAAATGTCAACGCATCTGGGAATAAACGATTGATCTCTATCAACAAACCCGCTAAAGACCCGAACCAGAGAGTACTTAGTACCGGTGCCACGGAAAGATAGGTTTTTAGATCTCGCATTTTTAATCCTCCTTCTTTATGTTTTAATGTTTTATTAAAATATCTAATGGTAATACATATCGGATATGGAAGTATTTGAGATTCCTTTGTATTTTACACGGGATTCCTAATTTCCATGATTGATTTAAGAGAATAAAAAAGAGATAAGATTCTACCTTTCTAAAAATAAAAAAGTACCTTTCTTCCCCTCCCCCCAGTATTCCCTCGTTCTTTTTTACGATCAGTTTGTTTGATATTCCTATGTATATAAGCATCTTATTATAATAATAGAATATATGTTATATTCTATGAATAATATTATATTCATACGAGATTTTTTCGTAGATATGAGTTAAAAGAAATAAAATAAATATCAAGAAAAATTGTCTATGTTCCTAGATTAATAGGAATGGAAGGAATGAAAAATAAGGTTTTTGAAAACAAGACGGGGATTCTCTACAATAACAATGTAGACCAATTGAAAGAAAGGGATGTAGCGCAGCTTGGTAGCGCGTTTGTTTTGGGTACAAAATGTCACGGGTTCAAATCCTGTCATCCCTACCTGTTACTTCTCTTATGAGAAGTAACAAGGAATCAATTTTAATCGATTCAAATCACACATACATTTTTTTTTTATGTTATTCTCTAAGATATTCTAGGTATTCAAGATAAGATTAGAGTGGGGGACAAAAAAAATCCTCTTCTTGGCTGTTAACTATTGTGATAAGAAGACTTTTTATAAGAAATAATAAAGCGCTCTTAGTTCAGTTCGGCAGAACGTGGGTCTCCAAAACCCGATGTCGTAGGTTCAAATCCTACAGAGCGTGATTCTGGGCTTGATTAATCTGAGAATTATATGCAAATTCAAATAATTGAGCAGAACAGTAATCTGAATTTGACCTCCTGTTAATTTTTTTTTAAGAAAAGAGGAGGTCAAATTATCAAAAAAAACTGTTAATTAATCAAAGGTCTAACTGATCACCACGTCTGTATTGTAAATATGCAGTTACAAATAATCCCGCTAAAGTAATAGGAATTAGACCTAAGACAATTCCAAATAGAAAAACTTCAATCATTTCAATTTTTTTCTTAAAATAGAAAGGAAAAAAGAGAGGTACTATCTATCACGAAATATTAATTCGTAGTGCCAGGGAATCTCAATGACCAATAATTGTAAATACATCCGGTAATGAACTATAGAATCTCGGAGTACCGGAGAAAGATTTCTTTTTCGTTTTATGAGTTGTGTGCTCATTCAATTAATTTCAAATCAATCGTATCTTGTTGAGACTAATAAAGAGAGCTGAGGTTATAGTTAAAGCTGCTAGTAGAAAACCAAAATAACTAGTTATAGTAAGCATGAAGGGGCTAAATGAAATATGTTCTTTTTCTACATATGTTTAGAAAACATTTCCCTAAGTTTGAAGATAAGACGATAAGAAAAAATAGCAATTGAAACGAAAAAGAATAAGTTCAATTGTTAGTTGTTAATGCATGAAGCAGTCATTACACTACTAACAAAAGACTAAAGTCTAAAAGGGGATAAGTTAATCATTTTGAGCATCTACTCTATTTTTATTTTGTCGATCTTTTGTTTTATCCTATCTATAAAATCGATTTATTAAAATAAAGAGTGAATTTAGACGTTATAATACCCCTTCCCTTCTCTTCTTTGAAGAGATTATATGAATGAACCCAGTACTCAACTAATAAATAAGGAAAAATAAAAAGAAATCGAATTGATTCAAATAAAATTCAAATAAACAAATCAAATAAGGTAGTCAAATTCCATTTGTAGACCAGTAATCCTTATCATTTTATTTTTCTTTTCTAGTTTATCGATTGTTTCCCTATTTTTTTATTATATAATTTCAAATTTATTATGAATAAGAGAAATAGATTTTTTTTTAATCAATACTCTATACTCCTCTTACTTGTTACTGTACGAATCAGCAATTCGCTTTAAATGGAATAAACTAAAATGAAAAAAAAAAAGATTTCAAGAAAACCTTTTCTACAGTTTAGAGGTATAAACAGGAAATTTTTGAATTTCGCATCAAATTGAATTGGGGAAGTGGAAATAGGATAATTTAACTGCATTTTTTTGATTTTTATAAAAACTAAAAACCAACCCCTTGGATTCACATTTTACCTAACGTAAGTTTTCCGGTTCGAAACCAATAATAATATAATAGAGAGAAATAAACCTTATATAAATTTAAGAAATTTCATCTCAAATCATCAATTCAGACTTCTACATTGACAAGGAAAAGAAAAAAGAAATTATCTACTAGTCCTTCATTTACATACTGATTCAAATTGCGTTGCTGTCTTAGAGGAAGGATAGCTATACTGATTCGGTATACTCGAAAAAAGCCCTTGGTACAATATTGACGATCTAACAAGGATGAAAAAACGGTAGTGAATTTCCATTTACTGATATCATCTTTTACAGAATCGATCCCCCTTTAATCGTACAAGAATATGCGGAGCTCAGCATGTCTGGAAGCACAGGAGAACGTTCTTTTGCCGATATTATTACCAGTATTCGATACTGGGTTATTCATAGTATTACTATACCCTCTCTATTTATTGCGGGTTGGTTATTCGTCAGCACGGGTTTAGCTTATGATGTATTTGGAAGTCCCCGCCCAAACGAATATTTTACAGAAAGCCGACAAGGAATTCCATTAATAACTGGGCGTTTTGACTCTTTGGAACAACTTGATGAATTTAGTAGATCTTTTTAGTTTTAGGAGGAACCAATGACTATAGATAGAACCTATCCAATTTTTACAGTCCGATGGTTAGCTGTTCATGGACTAGCTGTACCTACCGTTTCTTTTTTGGGATCAATATCAGCAATGCAGTTCATCCAACGATAAACATAATAAAAATTAGAGAGATATGACACAATCAAACCCGAACGAACAAAATGTTGAATTGAATCGTACCAGTCTATACTGGGGGTTATTACTTATTTTCGTACTTGCTGTTTTATTTTCTAATTATTTCTTCAATTAATAAAAAATAAAGTAAGAGAAGAAAAGAGACTGGTAGAATATGAAATATTAATTAGGAATTTGCTTATCTCATTCGGAAGGATCGCATCTCATACTTATCTATGACTGTATGTGTCTCTAGCATGACAACTTGATGAAATGGCGGAGGAAGCAAGATAAATGGCCGATACTACTGGAAGGATTCCTCTTTGGATAATAGGTACTGTAACTGGTATTCTTGTGATTGGTTTAATAGGTATTTTCTTTTATGGTTCATACTCAGGGTTGGGCTCATCTCTGTAAGAATCTAAAATAATCTAATAATAGGATGAACTGAGTTGGAGACATGAAAGCTTAAGAACTCAAGGGATCCCTTGAGTTCTTAAGCTTTCATAATAGAATATATTATTTTTATTTCAATTTAAAAATTCAAATTATATTTGAAAAATGTCATTCATTGATTTTGAACATCTATTATTGAAGCATAGTATCTATCTTTCAAAGTTAGACTGAAATTACTTGATTTCGTTTTCCTAAATGAACCAATTATAATATATCTATTTAACGAGTACAGATATTATTCAAATCCTTTCTTTTCTAATAAACCTCCATTAAGTTCTATTTTCTCCAAAAATTTCGCTCTATTTTCTATTTTTTGATTGCTCACTACTCTAATCTATATTTTAATTAAATATAGAAATAGAAGAAACAAAAAGGTTCTGAGAAATCCGTAAAAAAATCAAAAAATAGAAAATAAGATTAAGAATAGTTATCTTAGACGAACGGGATCAAAAACTATTCTTGTTGTCGTCACAAGAAATGTGCAAAATTTCTTTCTTGTGACGACAACAAGAATAAACTAAGAAAATAAACGCTTTCTATTCTGCACTTACTTATTATCTGAAGTTTAGTATTCTGTATTCGATGAAATTTTCTCTTTTATTAGAATAGAAAACTATTAAGACATTCTCTGATAAGAGTAAGAGAGTCACTCGGTTCAATTTTGATTGAAAAAAAAAATAAGAGATAAAGTCAAAAAAATTTCTTTATAATATTCTTACTATGAATAGGAATAGAGTATAAGTAACTCCCAATGACTTCGAAACAAGCAAAAATGGGTTCATAATTTTTGATCATGCAGAACACCAATAAGAATTGGATTCCTTTTCCTTTCCGAAGTTGAGATTTATAAATTTGCAAATCTAAAAATTCATTTCGGATAATTGAACCTTCTCAAACTGTTTCTTCTTTAGAACCAAAAAGATTTGTGCTAAAATAACAGATGCCAGGAAGAACAAAAGACCTTGGACACGTAATGGATCTTGAAGTACTATTTCAGCATCCCCTTGACCAAATCCACCCACATTAGGATTACTCGTTAATGGCTGATCAAGTTTGATAGATTCGCCCTCTGAAACGAGAAGCTCTGGCCCTGGCGGAATAATATCAACCACTTGACGCCCATCTAACGTATCCGCTATAGTTATTTCGTATCCCCCCTTTTCTTTTCGTATGATTTTACTTATTCTACCAGCCGCTGTAGCGTTATAAACCGTATTGTTACTCTTGTTCCCGTCGGGATAAATTTGACCCCTTCCTCTGTTCCCCCCCACATATATGGGATATTTTAAGAAGTGAACATCTTTATTATTAGCGGGATCCGGGGAAAGAATAGGAAAAGTTATTTCACTATATTTCTGACCAAGAATAGGACCTATAACAAGAATATTTTTTTTAGTGGGTCGATAGCTCTGAAAAGAAAGATTGCCTATCTTTTCTTTCATCTCGGGTGAAATACGATCCGGGGGTGCTAATTCAAATCCTTCAGGTAAAATAAGAACAGCACCCACATTCAACCCCCCCCTTTTTCCATTAGCAAGAACTTGTTTCACTTGCGTATCATAAGGAATTCGAACAACTGCTTCAAATACAGTATCAGGAAGTACTGTTTGCGGAATCTCAATATCCACGGGCTTATTAGCTAAATGGCAATTGGCACATACAATACGCCCGGTTGCTTCGCGCGGATTTTCATAACCCTGCTGAGCAAAAATGGGATACGCATTTGAGATAGATGCTTGAGTGATGATATATATCATAAACGATACGGAAATAGATTGAATAATTTCTTTCTTTATCGTGATCCAAGAAAAAAAAAGGTTATTTTGAATTTGCATAGTCCAATCATTGATCCCAAAAATTTCTACAATAAAATGAGGTAGGTCACTCGGATAGTTCCCTATCCACAAGTCTGCTATTTACGTAAATTCTTTTACGCGAATATAAAATATTCGAGGGGAAATCTCCGTAGGTTCGAAGGAGTGGGTACGTCTTAAAATGCTTTGCTTATGTGCAAAGTAAGAAATATTCGAGTTGGATCAGTCATTCATTGAATGATAAATCACTACAAGTGATGGAGATAGACGATTTAAATAATGGAAGATCCAATATTTAAAAATTGTGTCTATAATGACTGGAAAAGTAGAAACAAGGCCAGATATAATTTTCTCATTATGAACAAATCCAAAATCTTTGTAGACATAGCCAATCATTAGTTCCCAACCATGGGGCGAATGGAATCCGATACATAAATCAGTTAATAAAAGAATAGAAAAAGCTTTTATTGTGTCACTTAAATTATATAGAAATTCTTGAACCCAAGAGTTAAGAATAAGAAGTTCTTTATTACCTAGAATTGAATAAGCACTAAAAATAATGAAACAGATTATATTTGTCGAGAAGTGCAAAATCATATGGATATGATCCTCATTGTTTATCTTTATCAATTGGATCGTTTCTTTGTGGATTCCTATATGAGCCCTTTGCAACCCTATTTCCGGGTATTCTTTTATTATTTCGTCCAATAGGAAGAGTTCTTCTAATTCGATGAATTTTTCTATAATACTCTTTTCTTGAATATCAGTCAAAAAAGTTTCGGATTGTGTAGTATTCCACCAATCAGTAACCCAAGATTCAACACTTTTCTTAAATGAAAGAGAAACCCACCAAGGCAAAAATACTATAGATATAACAGAAAGAAAAGGGAGAAATGCTTTCTTTTTTTCCATTTTTCATCTTTGAATTGCTAATGAACTCGCCTCATTCTTCGAATCTATGCGCTGCGATCTACTATTTTTATCAAACATAAGTTCTATTCTAAGGCATCGAACCCCGGAATCTATTCCTTTTTTTTTGATTTCCCATTCATTGATTATGAATCTAGAAAGAATATAGAATAAGAAAGAGTCGACTTTAAATGAAGAAATAATAAAAATCTTGTTTACAGATAATCTAATTGATCCAATTTGAAACTGCTTCGCGTTCTCGATGAATGCTAAAGCGAAACTAAAAAAAAACAAACATTTCAAGGAATAGTATTCCGATTTCGACTTAAAAGAACTCCCCTTGTTCTTTTTTTATTTATAGAACTATTTTGATTTGCTATTTCATTTCAAAATACTTCAATTGGTACGCGCAAAAAATAGGCCAATTTGGCAGCTTTTTGCTCAATTTCACCCAGGGTCAAATTCTCATCAGTACGCGTCAATGGAATGGCTCCCTGTCCTTTGATTTCCATATAAAGGATACGACGAGGATAAATGCCCTCTTTAACTTCTATTCTGATCGACTGAATATCCTTCATACGGAATCGTAGGAAGATGCGACGCTTTTTCCCAGGAAATCCCCAACGAAAAATACACACTATTCCTTCTTTTAGATCGAATCGATCATAGCCACTCCCCACATTCCACGAAATTGTACACCACAAATAGGAACTAATAAAGAGACCCGCGATCCCGTAGAAGGACATCACGATCCCTTGTGGAAAAAAAACGATTTGCTGATATGGAACTAAAGATATAAAATTCTTACCGAGATAGCTGAAAGTTCCAACTAAGACGAATCCTAATGAACCTAAAAAAAGGATCAAGGCCCAGAAGAAATTACTTAGTTTTCGAGACCCCACTAGACGTTCTATCCATATATGTTCGGATCGCCAACTCATATTATATCTAGTTGCATTTTTTTTTTATTGGAATGGAGAAACTTTTTGTTTCCGAAGTAACTCTCATCAACTAGTGCCATTCGCATGTAACCCTTTCCTTTAGGAATAATCGGAGTAATTCGTCGAATGGGTTAGGTATAAAATAAAAGAATATCCCTTTTTTAGGATCTTCTAGAAATATCTACATACATATAGATAGATCGACTTTCCGTTTCAGGCATCTGCCTCGATTCCAATCTATTTGGAAATAATTCGAAACTTATTTCCCTATATTGTTTGTATATTTCGAGCATCTATTTACGGATATATAAGAGCTGCTTCATTTATGCCCCTATGTTATACCATAACATACTCTACTAAATGCATATCTGTATTAGCTATATCTAAGTCTTGAAAAAAAAATGGATGAGATTTGAACCCATAAGATCTAAGAAATCTTGTTTTTTTGAACATGAAGAAATAAAGACGCCATTGCAATTGCCGGAAATACTAGTCCTACTAACGGCACAAAAATAGAGGGTAAGCTATTGAGAGTTGTCATAGAATGGGTACCTCGATTGAATATTTAGACCTGTTATTACTATAAACATATCTTATACTAATTCTTAGTAGTATTCTATACTAATTAGTATATCGAAGTGAGTATTCTATATAATAGAAATAATAATAATAGAAATAATAGAATAGAAATAAAATTCTATATATTCTATATATCTTATTATCTATTATTATCAACTAGAAATCAAAATGAAATAGAAAATAGAGAAATTCACGAGATTAAATAAATAGAAATTAATTCAATACAATATTATCTTATTTCTCTTTCGATATGAAAGATATAAATATATGGATGATAATCCAGTCTTGTCTGAAAATTAAATTCAATTCCAATTTTGATATTCAATTTTATTTAGAGTTAAAATTAATATCAAAATCAAAATAAAGAGTTTCTTCCGAATTGAATTTCGTAAACTATTCTGTTATAATTTTTCATTCAATCCAACAACACCAGTTATTAATAAAAAAATAGGGGCTTAGGGGGAGATTCGAGTAGAAAGAAAAGATACTCTATATCGATATTTTCTCTATTTGAATTCGCGATACATACGCAACAAGAAGGGAAGACGACCTTCGGTTTCTTTTTCTTGCCTAATTTTAATTTCGCAGAAAAAAGAATT